AATATTACTTTTCTTGATGCGAATTTGACACAATATAACAAATTACTTTTCTATTTACACTTCGAAAAAAAAAATTGAAAACATGATTCCCTCATAAAATATCATATATAGTGAAGTGATACTCCGTTTTCTTACAAAAAAGAAAAGCGAATCATTTTTTTTTAATACCCACTCTTTATTTAGTTAATAATCCTGTTGATTGGATCTATATACTTATTTTGAAAGGCAAAAAAATAGTTAAATGATTTTTCATCGAATGACTATTCATCTATTTATTTTGATGGAAATAGCAGCAAGAAAGTTCTATGGAAAAATGGTGGTTCAATTCGATCTTATCCAATGTGGAATTAGGATACAGGTGTAGGCTAGGTAAATCAATGGATAGTTTCAATCCTTTTGAAAATACCAGTATAAGTGAAGACCCGATTCTAAATGATACAGATAAACACATCCATAGTTGGAGTAATAGTGACAACTCGAGTTACAGTAATGTTGATCATTTAGTCGGCGTCAGGGACATTTTGGATTTCAACGTTGATGAAACGTTTTTAGTTCAGGATAGTAATAAGGACAGTTATTCCATCTATTTTGATATAGAAAATAAAGTTTTTGAGATTGAGACTGATTATTCTTTTCTGGGTGAACTAGAAAGTTCTTTTTCTAGTTATTGGAGTTCGAGTTATCTGAATAATGGGTCTAGGATTGGCGACTCCCAATATGATCATTATATGTATGATACTAACTATAGTTGGAATAATTACATCAATAGTTGCATTGACCGTTATCTTCGCTCTCAAATCTGTATTGATAGTTCTATTTTTAGTGGTAGTAACTATTATAGCGAAAGTTACATTTATAGTTACATTTGTAGTGAAAGCGAAAATAGTAGTGAAAACGAGAGTACCAGTCTAATAACTAGCACGAATGGTAGCGATTTGGTTATAAGAGAAAGTTCTAATGATCTCGATATAACTCAAAAATACAAGCATTTATGGGTTCAATGTGAAAATTGTTATGGATTAAATTATAAGAAATTTTTGAAGTCAAAAATGAATCTTTGTGAACAATGTGGATATCATTTGAAAATGAATAGTTCAGATAGAATTGAACTTTTGATTGACCCAGCGACTTGGGATCCTATGGATGAAGACATGGTATCTCTGGATACCATTGAATTTCATTCCGAAGAGGAACCTTATAAAGATCGTATTGATTCTTATCAAAGAAAGACAGGATTAACCGAGGCTGTTCAAACAGGCACAGGTCAACTAAACGGCATTCCCGTAGCAGTTGGGGTTATGGATTTTCAGTTTATGGGGGGTAGTATGGGATCCGTAGTAGGTGAGAAAATTACTCGTTTGATTGAGTATGCTACCAATCAATTTTTACCTCTTATTTTAGTGTGTGCTTCCGGAGGAGCACGAATGCAAGAAGGAAGTTTGAGCTTGATGCAAATGGCTAAAATATCTTCTGCTTTATATGATTATCAATCGAATAAAAAGTTATTTTATGTGTCAATCCTTACGTCTCCTACAACTGGTGGGGTGACAGCTAGTTTTGGGATGTTGGGAGATATCATTATTGCTGAACCTAACGCCTATATTGCATTTGCCGGTAAAAGAGTAATTGAACAAACATTGAATAAGGCAGTACCTGAAGGTTCACAATCGGCTGAATTTTTATTCCATAAGGGCTTATTCGATTCAATCGTACCACGTAATCTTTTAAAAGGCGTTTTGAATGAGTTACTTCAGCTCCATGATTTCTTTCCTTTGAATCCTAAATCAAGTAGAGCCTTAACTTAAGTAAAGTTAATTAAATTGAAATTAGTTAATTTTTTTTCTGGCGAGCGGGTATTTTTTTATTGTAATCAAAGGAAAAACACCACGAATGCATTTTTATGTGACATAAGAGTAAATTGTAGTAAAGAATCATCCAGATAATTTTTTGGCCGATATTCACTCTTTTTTCTTGTTGATAGAAAAAAGAGTGAATTCTTTATTTCCGTGAAAAAAAAGTTCGGCAAGGTAAAATGGTAAATAATAAAAAATAAAACGAATTTCATCTTTTTTTCTTACTTCTGCATACAAAAATTGAAAAAAGTAGAGTCTCATATATATATATATATATATCGCGATCGCGAGAATCCCCTCTTTTTGGTAAAAACAAAAAATCCCAATTTTTTGATCGGATTAGAAATTGTAACGAAGTGTTCGGGAATTTATAAGCAGAAAAACTTGTTATTTTTTATTTTACTAAAAAAAAATAAAGTTATAAGACAAGAAAAAAAAAAAAAGATAATATAAAGAAGAATAAAAAATATGTGGATTATCATATATATTTCATGTAGAAATACAAAAAAGTAACTTAATTAGTTCAATATTCTTTGGACTTTATTTTATTAGAATTATATATGTTCATTTCGATATAATTTTATTATATACAAATCTTAGTGATTCTAAAATTAGCTTTGGAATAATTACTAATAAACTAATTACTATTACCAATAATTAAAATAATTACTAAATAATTCGATTAGTAATATAACAATTACTACTAGTAATATAGTAATATTAATATAGTAATATAAGAATTATTAAGATATAATAATTAATAAGATAAGAATTAATACGAAATGAAATAAGAGAAAGAAATAATATTAATATAAATTTAATATTAATTTAATATTAATAAAGAATAATAAAAATAGAAATATAATAATAAAATAATAATATAGAATATTAAAATCTAATAGTAGAACTACAAAATAGAAATTTAATAGAATATTTTAGAATATTTCGAAATATTTAATTTAATTAATATTTATTTAAGAATTAATGTTTAATTTCATTTTAAGAGAATTGCTTATTTAATTATTTAAATTATTTTATAGAATAGTTAATATTAATAGAAAACTATCTACTCATATCGAAATATATATACAATAATATAAAAATACAAAAATATGTAGAATTAGAATATATTATTAAAAAATTAATAAAAAAGTTTAATAATAAATAATATAAAATAATAATCTATTTAATAAAAATAAATAAAAATATTCAAAAATTTATCTTCAAAATAATAGAACAAAATACTAGAATATAGAAATATTCGAATAGAAATGAAACAAAAATAGAAAATATAGAAATAGGATAATTAATAAATTTAATAAATATCGAATATTAGAATATAGAATATGTTAATATAAATTAAATATAGATATAGAATAATATATAATTAAGAATTATAGAATATTCTAATATAAAAAATAATATTAAATTCGATTCTAATTATTATAATATAAATATTCTAATCTAAATATAATAATATAAAAATGAAATAAAAATTCCAATTAAAAGATAGAACAAAAAAAAAATATTATAAGAAAAAATAAACAGGTACAAATATTAAATTGAGGTACCCATTCTATGACAATTCTCAACAACTTACCCTCCATTTTTGTCCCTTTAGTTGGCTTAGTATTTCCGGCAATTGCAATGGCTTCATTATCTCTTCATGTTCAAAAAAACAAGATTTTTTAGATCCGATTAGGTACGATGGAAGTAGATTTCATTTTTTTTTTTTTTTTCAAGGCCTAGACTTAGATCCTAATACGGATATCTAGTTAGTCTAATATGATATAATCTAATACGATATAACATGTTATATATGTGTAGATAGGAGATCATAGGATGAGGCTACTTTATTTGTTAATCTAATGAATTCGATGAATTACTCCTAAAGATTCACATCAAAATAGTGCGAGTTGATGGAAATTACTTCGGAAACAGAAACAAAAAAAAAAAAAAAAAAAAAAACAGAAAGTCAAATCAAATGGGCTAGTCTCCCACTTCAAAAAAAAAAAAACAACTGGATCTAGTATGAGTTGGCGATCAGAACATATATGGATAGAACTTATAGTGGGGTCTCGAAAAATAAGTAATTTCTGCTGGGCTTTTATACTTTTTTTAGGTTCATTGGGTTTTTTATTGGTTGGAATTTCCAGTTATCTTGGAAAAAGTTTCATATCTTTATTTTCCTCTCAGCAAATACTTTTTTTTCCACAAGGGATCGTGATGTCTTTCTATGGGATCGCTGGTCTATTTATTAGTTGTTATTTGTGGTGCACAATTTTGTGGAATGTGGGTGGGGGTTATGATCGATTCGATAGAAAAGAAGGAATAGTATGTATTTTTCGCTGGGGATTTCCTGGAAAAAATCGTCGCATCTTACTCCGATTCCTTATGAAAGATATTCAGTCTATTAGAATAGAAGTTAAAGAGGGTATTTACGCTCGGCGTATCCCTTATATGGAAATAAGAGGCCGAGGGACTGTTCCTTTGACTCGTACTGATGATAATTTTACTCCACGAGAAATTGAGCAAAAAGTAGCGGAATTGGCCTATTTTTTGCGTGTACCAATTGAAGTATTTTAAAATGAGTTGAAGAATGAGCATTTTCGTAGCAGGAGTGAAAAAATCCAAGAGTCTTCTTTTTTTATAGCAAAACTTATATAGCATAACTTAACTGGAATTTCTTCACAATATTGATGAACTGATGAACTAAAGAATACGTATTATATATACGTATCCGGAACAATTCCAATTAGAAAATCAAACTTTTTAATCTACAAATTTTGTTATGCGTATGTAAATTCACTAAATCCAATAACAAAACAAGTAAAAAATAAAAATAATAGACCCATCTCATAGATCAAAACAAAGCATTTCGGAATAAAATAGAAAGAAATTCTCTTTTTATGTTCAATATTTGAAATTGATAGGTTACGTATCGGTAGATTCTATCTTGGAAATTATCTATACTTTTTTTGTCATGTGTCAGTCGAGGTTTCTTTTTATCTTTTTTTTGTCTTCCTTAACCTTAATGTAATGAGCAAAGGACTGGACCATTTACAATGCTAACCTTTCTGTCTTATTTTGCTTTTGCCACTCATTTTTTATTATCACATCACAATATTCTTCATAAATCTTTCTTAATTATTCCTGTGGGATATGGGGAAATTGGCCATTTTTTTTTTTCGAAATATTTGTTTTGTTGATAGAACGGAATTCTTTATATCTCTAAATCCGAATTTGGAGTCGCTCTTGGGTACATTTATGGAAAGGGGGGAATTGCTTCGAAATTGAGCAATTGAGATATCTAAAAAGAATATTTTTTTCTTCATTTGTGTACTCTTTTTATTTTAGGCTATTTTTTTTTGTATTCTTTCATCTTTCAAAATTCAAGGACTAACCACTGGCTTACAAATAAAAACAGCGAATAGATTCATAAGTTCGAAGCCTTGGAAGAGAACTTATACTTGATAGAAATATTAGATCATATAGAATCGAGAAAGGAGGTGCGTTCATTAAAAATTCACATACGAAAAATGTAAAAAAAAAAAAACATTTATTAACCTTCTATATCTTATATATATAGTTTTTTTTCCCTGGTGGATCTCTTTTTTATTTAAAAAAAGTTTTGAATCTTGGGTTATTAGTTGGTGGAATACTAGTAAATTTGAAATTTTTTTAAATGATATCCAAGAAAATTTTTTTCTAGAAAAATTCATAGAATTCGAGGAGCTCGCTCGCTTGGACGAAATGATAAAAGAATATCCGGAAATACATCTACAAAAGTTTCCTATCGGAATCCAGAAACAAACGATCCAATTGATCAAGATACATAATGAGGATCGTATCAATACGATTTTGCACTTCTCGACAAATATAATCTCTTTCGTTATTGTAAGTGGTTATTCTATTCTAAGTAATGAAGAACTTTTTTTTATTAATTCTTGGGTTCAAGAATTCCTATATAACTTAAGTGACACAATAAAAGCTTTTTCCATTCTTTTATTAACCGATTTATGTATAGGATTCCATTCACCCCACGGTTGGGAACTAATGATTGGTTCTGTTTATAAAGATTTTGGATTTGCTCATAAGGATCAAATTATATCTGGCCTTGTTTCCACTTTTCCAGTCATTATCGATACAATTTTGAAATATTGGATTTTCCGTTATTTAAATCGTGTATCTCCGTCACTTGTAGTGATTTATCATTCAATGAATGACTGAAAAATGATCCAAAAATCTCATTAGAATCTTTGTTATTTTGTACACATAAGCAAAATATTCAAAATCTTACTTTATAAAATATTTAAAATCTTACTTTATTGTATCTTTCTTTATATTATTTTATCTTTACTGTAATATAATATTATTATTTATTTTTTTCTCTTTCTTTTTATATTGAATTTCTTTTTTTTTTTTTCTATACATCACATCCAAGGGATTCTCTTCCTATATCTTATATTTTAGTAAAAATTTTTCAGTAACTACCAGTATCGTGGATAGGGACCTATACGAGCGACCTACCTAATTTTATTGTAGAAATTTTCAGGATCAATGATTGGACCATGCAAACTCGAAAAACCTTTTCTTGGATAAAGGAAGAGATTACTTATTCCATTTCCGTATCACTTATGATATGTATAATAACTTGGGCATCCATTTCAAATGCATATCCGATTTTTGCACAGCAGGGTTATGAAAACCCACGCGAAGCAACTGGCCGTATTGTATGTGCCAATTGTCATTTAGCTAATAAACCGGTAGATATTGAGGTTCCACAAGCGGTACTTCCTGATACTGTATTTGAAGCAGTTGTTCGAATTCCTTATGATATGCAACTGAAACAAGTTCTTGCTAATGGAAAAAAGGGGGCTTTGAATGTGGGGGCTGTTCTTATTTTACCTGATGGGTTTGAATTAGCCCCGTCCAATCGTATTTCGCCAGAGATGAAAGAAAAGATAGGAAATCTGTCGTTTCAGAGTTATCGCTCCACTAAAAAAAATATTCTTGTGATAGGTCCTGTTCCAGGTCAGAAATATAGTGAAATTACCTTTCCAATTCTTTCTCCGGACCCCTCCACTAAGAAAGATGTTCACTTTTTAAAATATCCCATATATGTAGGCGGAAACAGAGGAAGGGGTCAGATTTATCCCGACGGGAGCAAGAGTAACAATACGGTTTATAATGCTACAGCCGCAGGTATAGTAAGCAAAATAATACGAAAAGAAAAAGGGGGGTACGAAATAATCATAACAGATACGTCAGAGGGACGTCAAGTGATTGATATTATACCTCCAGGACCGGAACTTCTTGTTTCAGAAGGCGAATCCATCAAAGTTGATCAACCATTAACAAGTAATCCTAATGTAGGTGGATTTGGTCAGGGGGATGCGGAAATAGTACTTCAGGCCCCATTACGTGTCCAAGGCCTTTTGTTCTTCTTGGCATCCGTTATTTTGGCACAAATCTTTTTGGTTCTTAAAAAGAAACAGTTTGAGAAGGTTCAATTGTCCGAAATGAATTTTTAGATCTGTAAATTTATCAATATCAAGTTCTTAAAAAGAACAAAATTTTGGTTGGTAATTAAAAAAAATTGTGAAAAGCTCTTTTCTTTTTTTCTATTTATTTGTTTTTTATACCT